ATATTCATAATTCTATTGATTAGGGGGCGATAATTGTGTTTTAATTTATATTCATATGAAAAATAGATTTATTTTCTATAGTCCATATTGCTGATTTGAAAATAGATAGACTCAAATTACTCTTTCGAAAGATTAGGCCAATAACTATATCTACATCAATCCATATCCATGAAAATGGAATTTTAAAAATTGAATTTGAATAATAATAATTAATAACTATTATAAAAAATTAAGAACTATTATAAAAAAGTAGATTTACTTCTTTTTTCCTGACCGGGTCAATAAAGTTATGCAAGATTTTGATTTATTTATCTCTTATTTTATATATAATGGATTTACCTGGACTAATACATGATTTTCTTTTAGTCTTTTTGGGATTGGGTCTTATATTAGGGGGTCTGGGAGTAGTATTATTTTCCAATTCCATTTATTCTGCCTTTTCGTTGGGATTGGTTTTTGTTTGTATATCGTTATTCTATATTCTATCGAACTCCCATTTTGTAGCTGCTGCGCAGCTCCTTATTTACGTAGGAGCCATTAATGTTTTAATCATTTTTGCTGTGATGTTCATAAATGGTTCAGAATATTCCAAAGATTTCCATCTTTGGACCGTGGGAGATGGAGTAACTTCCGTGGTCTGTACAATTCTTTTTGTTTCACTAATTACTACTATTCCAGATACGTCATGGTACGGGATTATTTGGACTACAAAAGCAAACCATATTATAGAGCAAGATCTGATAAGTAATAGTCAACAAATTGGGATTCATTTATCAACAGATTTTTTTCTTCCGTTTGAATTCATTTCAATAATCCTTTTAGTTGCGTTAATCGGCGCAATTGCTGTAGCTCGTCAATAATAACTTTTTAAGAACTGGAAAACCCTTGTTATGAGCTATCACATGTATTTCCTTTTTTCTATTTGATTTTGTATATAAAATAGAAATTCTTTATTAGTTCGATTTATTCCCAATATATTCCTTTATTCCATTACTCGTTATATTCTAGTCAATCCAATTGATTAAATTGTTGTTCATATTGAAATGAATCAAGATTGATAAGGAGTTGGTTAATGATGCTCGAACATGTACTTGTTTTGAGTGCTTATTTATTTTCTGTCGGTCTATATGGATTGATTACAAGTCGAAATATGGTTAGGGCTCTTATGTGTCTTGAACTTATATTAAATGCGGTTAATCTAAATTTTGTAACATTTTCTGATTTTTTTGATAGTCGTCAATTAAAAGGAGCCATTTTTTCTATTTTTGTTATAGCTATTGCAGCTGCTGAAGCCGCTATTGGACTCGCTATTGTTTCATCAATTTATCGTAACAGAAAATCAACTCGTATAAATCAATCGAATTTATTGAATAAGTAATATTATTATATAAATTATCTTTTTCATAAATTAATTCGAATTAGCATGTCTGCCACGTAAGATGTGATCATGTTATCACAAAGATAAGAAATCAAAGTATTTTGGCACTGTCAATCCAGAAATAGATAAAAAAACTCGGGGAACTCGTCGATTCATCTAGTACTAGTATTTAAAATTCATTTATCAATTATCAATTTACTAGATTGAAATTTTATCACGTTCAAAAATGGATAGACCCAATGTCGCATTCAGTAAAGATTTATGATACATGTATCGGGTGTACTCAATGTGTCCGAGCCTGTCCTACGGATGTATTAGAAATGATACCTTGGGACGGATGTAAAGCCAAACAAATAGCTTCTGCTCCAAGAACAGAGGATTGTGTCGGTTGTAAGAGATGTGAATCCGCCTGCCCAACAGACTTCTTGAGTGTTCGAGTTTATTTATGGCATGAAACAACCCGCAGCATGGGTATAGCTTATTAATACATTACAGAAACCCCTACTTGAGTCCACTTTTTTTTTTACCGCCAAAACCTGTGCCCAAAAATAAAATATTTTTGGGCACAGGTTTTTCTGGTCTAAGTGTATCTTGTCTTTACCACGAACAAATTTCCTTGGTTAACAATAATTGTAGTTTTACCAATATTTGCAGGTTCCTTAATTTTCTTTCTTCCCCATAAAGGAAATAGGGTAATTAGATGGTATACTATATGTATATGCATGTTAGAACTTCTTATAACAACTTATGCATTCTGTTATCATTTCCAATTGGATGATCCATTAATTCAACTAGTAGAGGACTATAAATGGATCAATTTTTTTGATTTCCGTTGGAAATTAGGAATAGATGGACTGTCTATAGGACCCGTTTTATTAACAGGATTTATCACTACTTTAGCTACTTTAGCGGCCTGGCCTGTTACTCGGGATTCTCGATTATTCCATTTCTTGATGTTAGCAATGTACAGTGGTCAAATAGGATCATTTTCTTCTCGGGACCTTTTACTTTTTTTCATCATGTGGGAATTAGAATTAATTCCAGTTTATCTACTTCTATCCATGTGGGGAGGAAAGAAACGTCTCTACTCAGCCACAAAATTTATTTTGTACACGGCGGGGGGTTCCGTTTTTCTCTTAATGGGAGTTCTGGGTGTCGGTTTATATGGTTCTAATGAACCAACATTAAATTTTGAAACATCAGTTAATCAGTCGTATCCTGTGGCTTTGGAAATAATATTCTATATTGGGTTTTTTATTGCTTTTGCTGTCAAATTGCCGATTCTACCCCTACATACATGGTTACCAGATACCCACGGAGAGGCGCATTACAGTACTTGTATGCTTCTAGCCGGAATTTTATTAAAAATGGGAGCGTATGGATTGATTCGGATTAATATGGAATTATTACCACACGCTCATTCTATATTTTCTCCTTGGTTGATGATAGTAGGCACAATACAAATAATCTATGCAGCTTCAACATCTCCCGGCCAACGTAATTTAAAAAAAAGAATAGCCTATTCCTCCGTATCTCATATGGGTTTCATACTTATAGGAATTGCTTCGATAACCGATACGGGACTCAATGGAGCTATTTTACAAATAATTTCTCATGGCTTTATTGGTGCTGCACTTTTTTTCTTGGCAGGAACGAGTTATGATAGAATACGTCTTGTTTATCTCGATGAAATGGGCGGAGTAGCTATCCCCATGCCAAAAATATTTACGATGTTCAGTAGTTTTTCCATGGCTTCCCTTGCATTACCGGGGATGAGTGGTTTTGTTGCAGAAGTGCTAGTCTTTTTAGGAATAATTACCAGCCAAAAATATCTTTTAATGGCCAAAATTGCCATCACTTTTGTAATGGCAATTGGAATGATATTAACTCCTATTTATTTATTATCTATGTCACGCCAGATATTCTATGGATACAAGTTATTTAATACTCCAAACTCTTATGTTTTTGATTCTGGACCGCGCGAGTTATTTGTTTCCATCTCCATTTTTCTACCTGTAATAGGTATTGGTATGTACCCCGATTTTGTTCTTTCGCTATCAGTTGACAAGGTTGAAGGTATTCTATCTAATTTTTTTTATAGATAGTTTTCTTTAAAAAAATATTATTTTTAAGAGTTGGTTGGCAAAAAAAAGAAGTATTTTTATTCTCTTAAATTTTAAATTGAAATAAAGTAAAAACAAAATATGAATTTCAATTTTTACCCAACATACTTGGTCTTTGCGAGAACCGCGTGAATCATTATACTACTTGATTCACATGGTTCTCGCCGGTTGAGACAAGATTTTTTATATACACCGTATTGCATTCTGTTTGTATTCTTAAGAATTTTTCTTGAATTTAACTATAGGTTAATGTAAATGAACCATAACTATGTAATCCTATTCCTAATAGATTGACCCCAAAATAGCATATCCAAATTATAAGAAAGCCTAGAGTCGCCACAATTGCGGAATTTGCTCCTTGCAAATTTTTATTTGTTCGAGTATGCAAATAAATTGCGAATACGATCCAAGTTATAAAGGCCCAAGTTTCCTTTGGATCCCAACTCCAATATGATCCCCATGCCTCATTAGCCCATACTGCTCCTGAAAGAATACCTATCGTTAAAAAGATAAATCCTAGACTAATCACACGATAACTCCAATAATCCAATTGTTGAATAAATTGGGCCTTGTAATAATTCTTATCAGAAAAAAAAGAAGTTTTTTGAAAAATATTGTTTCTTTCATTCTTGTATCGGATTTCACCAAATGAAAATGACTCATTTAATTTTAATAAATTATTACTTTTAGAACTATAAAAAAGCTTTCTAAATGTAATGACTAGAAGTGCTACTGATAATAATGATCCACAAAGAAGAGCCGCATAGCTCAATATCATCATACTTACGTGCATTATTAACCACTCCGATTGTAGAGCAGGTACTAATATTGTGGGTTTGTGTATTTCATTTAAAAGACCCGAAGTAGCAAAGCCTTGGGTAAAAATAGTACTTGAGGCAGTTATTGTGGTTAAATCATTTTTTCTTATTTTGAAATAAGGCACTATATGAATAAGGGAGAAACTCCATGAAAGAAAAATTAATGATTCATATAAATCACTTAGTGGGAAATGGCCTGAATAAATCCAACGAGTTATTAATAATCCTGTTAGACATAAAAAAGTGGCTATCATCCCCTTCTCTGACGAATCATATGGTTTTATAATTTCATTCCCCAATAAGGTTATCAAATGAAGTGTAATTACAATTGAAACAATAGAAAAAGAAATATGAGTTAATATATGCTCTAAAGTTGAAAATATCATAAAAATGAAAAAGGGAAGGGAATCCCCTATATGAATATATTATGAATATATTATGAATATATTCATATTAATTAAGAATATAGAAATGGGGAATTTCATTTATTTTTATTATAGGATCTATTGGATCTCTTTTAGAAGATGGCATGCCGCCACTCGGACTCGAACCGAGATGCTCTAGCACTGCTTCCTAAGAGCAGCGTGTCTACCGATTTCACCATAGCGGCTTGCTCGAACTCATAATAGCCTATTTATATTCAATCGTCGAGATTGAACAAGTCAATTCAATCAAATATGTTTTTTTAGTCAAGATTCAAATTGAAAAAAAAAATGAGTTCAAAAGTCTATTTGAAGATTCATTAGTTTCATTTTTTACTTTTATTGTCATTATTTCTGTTTTATCTGATTTCATAAATTTGAAAAAAAAAAAAAAGAAAAAAAAAAAACAAAAGAAATTTTCTCAATGAATTTTAAATATGTCTATTTTGGATTACTACAAATTGACACATTTTTTGTACATAATATTGCAACAATTAAGTTCTTTTATTGATTGGGCTGAAAATTGGAGATCTATAGAAAACTCATTCCATATAATTTCCATATAGTAAATAAATTAAGAAGTAAAAAAGTTATCCAAAATTTTTTAACATAGAATCAATTAGTTTCAACACTTCATTCAATTGAACTAAAAATATTATATATGGTCTTCTCGAGAAACAGAAAAATTTTTCATTATTATAAAGGTCGATGGGGAAAAAAAGACTCCCCACCACCAAAATTTGAGTGAAAATAGACTAAAAATCAATAAAAAAATTTTTCTTTTTTTTTTTAGAATTCAGAAAACAGAAGAATTCTTTTATAAAATAAAATAATGAAGTGTCTATTTCATATTGATTAGAATAGGGACTGCCAATTGCCAATTATTAATTTTATATTCACTTTGATATTAACAAATTATTGAGCCCATTTTTTGAGTCAAATCCATTCTGATTATTCCGATATTTTAGGACTTATTTGTTTGTCGTACAAAAAAACTTTTTGAATTCCCGGTAGAAAGAGATTTCCCTAATGACAAAGCTTTTAACGCCACCCCATACGCTTTCTTTTTCCAAATATTTTTACGAATACGCTTTTTTGATATCGAAGTACGTTTTTTTGGAACTGCCATTTAAAAGTTACTCATTGTTATAGTTGGATGTGAAAGACATCTATTGTTCAAAACGAATTCTTCAAAACGAATTCTTATTCATTATATATATATATTTTTGATTTCAAAAAGATTCTATTCATAATCATAAAAAAGAAATATAGATATGTTAAAGATTCACAAAAATTGGATCAAAAATGATTTATTGTTATTTTGAGTAATTTTTGATTCCTATACTATTTGTAATCGTAAAACCAAAAATTTTTGGTTTGGAACTTTTAGTTCTCGTTGTTTATCTCTTAAAGTTATATCTTTAGAATCTGCTAAATCAAATCATAAAACTTCATAAAATAAATAAATAACCTAAAAGACCTTTATTTTCTTCATTCTATACTTGATTTACATGTAATAAAATACCTCAAAGGATTGTAAACTTTTGCCTAATAAATTGAGTCTTTTTTTAGTCAAACTTGAGAAAAAATACACCTAATTTCAATTTTCAAATTTGAATGAGACTAGTAAGAAATTGATTAAAGGATACGTGGTTTGATATTGATAAAAAATATCTCAGTCATTTTTTATCCTTTCTCGATAAAAAAGTTCATTTTAGATCTATAATCTTCTAAACTTTACTAATAACTTGTTTTGATTGAAATGGAAAACAATCAATCCCATAATGAATTAGTTAATGAGTTGAAATAAACTAACTAAAATAAAGAGTTTTTCTTTCATTAGACCAATGCCCTTAGTTAATCCTATAATATCATACTCTTTTTAGCCCAAATTTTTATCCTTGCTCTATTTTTCTTGTTCTATTATAAGTATTCGTTTTTATATGCCACTTAGTCATATCATTTGATCAATTGTAACTTATTGTTTTGAATATTTGAACGATTTTGAAAAGACTCAGAATAAAGACTAATATAAAATTATTCAAAAAGTTAGTGCATATCTTGATTTTTTATTGACTTTTTTAGAAAGAGGTAAGATCCGTTGAATCGGAAACAATTAATTAAGAATAAAAAACTTTTTTTATGGAACAGACATATCAATATGCGTGGATAATACCTTTTCTTCCACTTCCAGTTCCTATGTTAATAGGGTTGGGACTTCTTCTTTTTCCGACGGCAACAAAAAGTCTTCGTCGTATGTGGGCTTTTCAGAGCGTTTTATTATTAAGTATAGTCATGCTTTTTTCTGTGAATCTGTCTATTCAGCAAATAAATAGCAGTTCTGTCTATCAATATGTATGGTCTTGGATTATCAATAATGATTTTTCTTTAGAATTCGGATACTTGATCGATCCACTTACTTCTATTATGTCAATATTAATCACTACTGTTGGAATTATGGTTCTGATTTATAGTGATAATTATATGTCTCATGATCACGGATATTTGAGATTTTTTGCTTATATGAGTTTTTTCAGTACTTCCATGTTGGGATTAGTTACTAGTTCAAATTTGATACAAATTTATATTTTTTGGGAATTGGTTGGAATGTGTTCGTATCTATTAATAGGATTTTGGTTCACACGACCTGTTGCAGCAAAGGCTTGTCAAAAAGCATTTGTAACTAATCGTGTTGGTGATTTTGGTTTATTATTAGGTATTTTAGGGTTTTATTGGATAACGGGGAGTTTCGAATTTCG